AATAAAGTGCCTGAAAAAGGATTATCGTGATAGGATAAATAATGTAATTTTAAGTTACCTTTATTACATCTAATAGAATTAAACTATTACCTAAAATATCAAAAATTTTTGTGCACCATACACCAAAATGTATTTAAATAAATACATTTATTTTAGAAAAGTAAGCTAAAAAAGCTAATGGGTTCATACCCCATTTATAGAGGAAATCCTCTCTTCTCTAATGACCAACAATTCAACAAAAATCCTCTTATTAACAACCTTAATAAGAGGTATATTAATTTCAATCTCGTCTAATTCATGATTAGGGGCGTGAATTGGGCTAGAAATTAATTTATTATCGTTTATTCCCTTAATGTCAACCGACAAAAACATGTATACAACGGAAGCCTCAATAAAGTACTTTATTGTACAAGCCTTAGCATCATCAACATTGCTATTTTTAATTATTAGTAAATCAATAATTGAAGAATTATATATAGTAGTCAATAATTATTTAACATCAATAATTATTGCCACCCCCTTATTATTAAAAGGGGGTGCTGCCCCTTTCCACTGATGATTTCCAAGTATTATAGAAGGATTAAGATGAATAAATTGCTTCATCTTAATAACTATTCAAAAGATAGCTCCTCTAATATTAATTTCATATTCACTAAACATAAATATGTTTATATGAACTATTATTTTAATATCAATTATTATTGGTTCTATTGGAGGGTTAAATCAAATTTCTATTCGGAAAATTTTAACTTATTCATCAATTAATCATATAGGATGAATATTAGCTGCTATAAATATTGGAGAAAATATGTGAATTGCCTATTTTTTAATCTATTCATTACTAGTAATAACAATTGTTGTGATTATTAGATCCTATCAAATTTCATTTATTAATCAAACATTTTTAATATCAAATAATTTATCTATAGTAAAATTTTTGATATTCACTACTTTATTATCATTAGGAGGTTTACCCCCTTTCTTAGGGTTCCTACCAAAATGAATTATTATTCAGCAAATAATTATTAATGATATAAATTTCATTATTTCATTAATGGTAATTATATCATTAGCAACCTTATACTATTATCTTCGAATTTGTTATGCAAGCTTTATGATTTTATACACTGAACCAAAATGGAATATTGAATTTTATAGAAATAAAAATATTCCATTTGCAATAGTTTTATCATCAATTTCTATATTTGGTTTAATTTTATGTACACTAGTAATGAATATCTTTTAAAAATTTAGGCCCTTAAAAAGGCTTTAAGTTAATTCTAAACTAATATCCTTCAAAGCTATAAATAAAGATTAAATTTCTTTAAGTCTTAGTAACTAATTTTACTCCTATAGAATTGCATTCTATTATCATGTGATATGAATATAAGACTTAGTTGCTTTAGTAGAAGAGAACACCTTTCTCCTTAATAGATTTACAGTCTATCACTTATTTAATCTCAGCCATTCTACTAACTCTGCAACGATGAATATTTTCGACAAATCATAAGGATATTGGAACTTTATATTTCATTTTTGGTGCTTGATCAGGTATAGTAGGAACATCATTAAGAATATTAATTCGTGCTGAACTTGGCCAACCTGGTTCATTAATTGGGGATGATCAAATTTATAATGTAATTGTAACAGCACATGCTTTCATTATAATTTTCTTCATAGTTATACCCATTATAATTGGTGGCTTCGGAAATTGATTAGTACCTTTAATATTAGGAGCTCCAGATATAGCATTTCCACGAATAAATAATATAAGATTTTGGTTATTACCTCCATCCTTAACTTTATTATTAGCAAGCAGTATAGTAGAAAGAGGAGCTGGCACAGGATGAACAGTATACCCACCGTTAGCAAGAGGCATTGCACATGCTGGAGCATCAGTTGATTTAGCAATCTTTTCACTACATTTAGCTGGTGTATCTTCAATCTTAGGGGCTGTTAATTTTATTTCAACAACAATTAATATAAAACCAGTTAATATAATACCAGAACGAATTCCTCTATTTGTATGATCAGTAGGTATTACAGCTTTATTACTACTATTATCCTTACCAGTTTTAGCCGGAGCAATTACAATATTATTAACTGATCGAAATTTAAATACATCCTTCTTTGATCCTGCTGGAGGTGGAGATCCAATTCTATATCAACATCTATTTTGATTCTTTGGTCATCCTGAAGTATACATTTTAATTTTACCAGGATTCGGTATAATTTCACATATTATTTGTCATGAAAGAGGTAAAAAGGAAGCATTTGGAAATTTAGGAATAATCTTTGCTATACTAGCAATTGGTCTATTAGGATTCGTAGTATGAGCACACCATATATTTACTGTGGGAATAGATGTTGATACACGAGCATATTTTACATCAGCTACCATAATTATTGCAGTTCCAACAGGAATTAAAATTTTTAGTTGATTAGCTACTGTATATGGTTCACAATTATCTTATAGAGCACCATGCTTATGATCATTAGGATTTGTATTTCTATTTACTATTGGAGGATTAACAGGAGTTGTATTAGCAAATTCATCAATTGATATTGTATTACATGATACTTATTATGTAGTAGCTCATTTTCACTATGTATTATCAATAGGAGCAGTATTTGCAATTATAGCAGGATTTATTCAATGATATCCTTTATTTACAGGACTAACTATAAACCCAAAATGATTAAAAGCACAATTTGCTATTATATTTGTAGGGGTAAATATAACATTTTTTCCACAACATTTTCTTGGTTTAGCAGGTATACCTCGACGTTATTCAGATTATCCTGATGCATATACAGCTTGAAATGTAGTATCATCCATTGGATCAATAATCTCATTTATTGGAGTATTAATATTTATTTTTATTATATGGGAAAGAATAAGATCTAATCGACAGATCTTATTTCCAACACAAACAAGAAATTCAATTGAATGATTACAAAATTTACCACCTGCAGAACATAGATATTCAGAATTACCAACAATTACTAATTAATACATCTGAATATCTAATATGGCAGATAAGTGCAATGGATTTAAGCCCCATATATGAAGTGGTACAAACTTTTGTTAGAATATTAAATTAATGACAACATGAGCTAATATAAACTTACAAGATAGAGCATCACCTATTATAGAACAATTAATTTATTTTCATGATCATGCTCTTATGATTATCATTATAATTTTAATAGTAGTATCATATATAATAATTGCAATAATTTTTAATAAATATATTAATCGATTCTTATTAGAGGGACAAATAATTGAATTAGCCTGAACTATTGCCCCTGCAGTAATTCTAGTATTTATTGCAGTACCATCTTTACAACTCTTATATTTAATAGATGAAATTAATACACCAACAGTTACACTAAAAACAATTGGACATCAATGATATTGAAGTTATGAATATTCAGATTTTGCAAAAGTTGAATTTGATTCATATATAATTCCACAAAATGAAATAGAAATTAATATATTTCGATTACTAGATGTAGATAATCGAGCTGCATTACCCATAAATACATTTATTCGAATTATTGTAACAGCTGCTGATGTTTTACATTCATGAACTATTCCAAGCCTTGGTATTAAAGCTGATGCAACACCAGGTCGATTAAACCAAGTTAGATTTTTAATTAATCGACCTGGTGTTTTATATGGTCAATGTTCAGAAATCTGTGGAGCAAATCACAGATTTATACCTATTGTAATTGAAAGTATTTCAACAAATAATTTCATTAACTGAATCTTAAAAACAAGTGAATCATCAGATGACTGAAAGCAAGTGATGGTCTCTTAAACCAATTTATAGTAATATAGCAATTACTTCTGATGAGAAAAATTAGTTAAAATAATAACATTATTTTGTCAAAATAAAATTATTTATAAAAATATTTTTCTATTCCACAGATAATACCTTTAAGATGATTAATATTATTTATTTTCTTTTCCATTATATTTATACTATTTAATTTTATAAATTACTTTTCATATATTCCAATTAAATTTATTACAGAAAAAAAAAGAATTAATATTAAAATTATAAATTGAAAATGATAACTAATTTATTTTCAGTGTTTGACCCATCAACAAGTATAATAAATTTATCATTAAATTGAATAAGCACTATATTAGGATTATTTATTATTCCAATGAGATTCTGATTAATCCCATCACGACACTATATTATATGAAATAAATTATTAACAAATTTACACATAGAATTTAAAACATTACTTGGAACAAAAAAAATTAATAAAGGATCCTCCTTTATTTTTATTTCATTATTTTCAATAATTATATTCAATAATTTTCTAGGATTATTCCCATATATTTTTACTAGTACTAGACATATAACATTAACTTTATCATTAGCTTTACCTTTATGAATTAGATTTATATTATTTGGATGAATTAATAATACTCAACATATATTTGCCCACCTTGTACCACAAGGTACCCCCCCAATTTTAATACCATTTATAGTATGTATTGAAACAATTAGAAATATAATTCGGCCAGGTACATTAGCTGTACGATTAGCTGCTAATATAATTGCTGGACATTTATTATTAACTTTATTAGGAAATACAGGATCTTCTTTAAATTATATAATATTAAGATTACTAATTATAACACAAATTGCACTATTAATTTTAGAATCAGCAGTAGCTATCATTCAATCTTATGTATTTGCAGTTCTAAGAACCTTATATTCTAGAGAAGTAAATTAATGACAAGACATGCAAATCATCCATTCCATTTAGTTGATCAAAGACCTTGACCACTAACTGGTGCTATTGGAGCAATAGTAACAATAACAGGAATAATTAAATGATTTCATCAATATAATCAAGAGTTATTGATGATTGGAATAATAATTATATTATTAACAATAATTCAATGATGACGAGATATTGTACGAGAAGGTACTTATCAAGGATTACATACTAAAATGGTAATAAAAGGTTTACGATGAGGAATAATTCTATTTATTATTTCAGAAGTATTCTTTTTCATTTCATTCTTCTGAGCATTCTTTCATAGTAGATTATCTCCTACTATTGATATTGGATCATTATGACCACCTATAGGAATTTATCCTTTTAACCCATTACAAATTCCCTTATTAAATACAGCAATCCTACTTGCATCAGGAGTTACAGTAACGTGAGCTCATCATGGTTTACTAGAAAATAATTATAATCAAACACTACAAGGATTATTTTTTACAGTAGTATTAGGATTTTATTTTACTATCCTTCAAGCATATGAATATGTAGAAGCACCCTTTACAATTGCAGATTCAGTTTATGGATCTATCTTCTTTGTTGCAACAGGATTTCATGGACTACATGTAATTATTGGAACAACTTTTCTATTAACATGCATATTACGACACTTAACTTTACATTTTTCATCAAATCATCATTTTGGTTTTGAGGCAGCAGCTTGATATTGACATTTTGTAGATGTTGTATGACTATTTCTATATATTTCTATTTACTGATGAGGAAGATAATATAATTTATCTAATATAATATAGTATGTTTGACTTCCAATCAAAAAGTTTGTATAAACAAGATAAATAATTATACTAACAAGTTATTCTATCCTTATAATTATAATATTATCTATAATTATTATAATATTAGCAACCTTACTTTCAAAAAAACAAATTGAAGATCGAGAAAAAAGATCACCCTTTGAGTGTGGTTTCGATCCAATATCTAGAGCTCGATTACCATTTTCACTACGATTTTTCTTAATTGCAGTAATCTTCTTAATTTTTGATGTAGAAATTGCATTATTATTACCAATAACAATTATTATATATATATCAAGAATCATAATATGAATAATTATTAGAACAACCTTTCTATTAATTTTATTAATAGGATTATATCACGAATGAAATCAAGGATCCTTAGAATGAGCATCATAGGATAGTAGTTAAGTATAACATTTGGGTTGCATTCAAAAAGTATTGATTATTCAATCTATCTTGAATAAGAAGCAATTAATTGCAATCAGTTTCGACCTGATACTTAGATAACAATATTATCCTTATTTTTAACTGAAACCAAAAATAGAGGTATATTACTGTTAATAATATAATTGAATTAAAAATTCCAGTTAAGGAAATGTGTAGAACAAGTAAAAGCTGCTAACTTATTACTTTAGCGGTTAAATTCCGTTTACATTTCTATACCTATATTTATATAGTTTAATTAATTAAAACACTACATTTTCACTGTAGAAATAAAGAAATCTTTTATAAATATTACTTAAAGATTTTACAATCTCATTAACATCTTCAGTGTTATGCTCTAATAATATATAAGCTATTTAAGTTTAAACTAATAGTATAAATATTACTACAACTATTCATATTACAAAAAATATAAGAAAAAATTTTAAATTATTATATTGCCACCATTGATTAATTTTTCCCATATATATAAATAATATATATATACCTTGACCACCAAAATACTCTCTTCAACCAGAATCAAATACTTTATATGATTTATAACCTAACAATAAAGGTAAGTTACATACACCATATGTAGAAATATATGGTATAAATCATATAGAACCTAAAAATCTTGAATATAAATAAAACTTAATAGATATTAATTTATTACCAATATTGATCTTAGAAATTTCGTATCCAAATCACCCACCTAAGAATCTAACTAATAAAACTAGAGTTTTCAAATATAATGGTAAACAAATTAACAAAGGAGTAGGAAAAATAATTCAACTAAGAAATGAACCACCTATAATAGCTATAATTAATAAACCAAGTATTCCCTTAATTATACTTATTCTAGCTTCATATATATTAAATATAGATAATATATTAAAATCACCACATAAAGTATAATAAAATAAACGAAATGAATAACAAACAGTTAAACCAGTAGAGAAAAAAAATAAAAAAAAACCAAAAACATTAATATATCTTAAAGAAACTATTTCTAAAATTAGATCTTTAGAATAAAATCCAGCTAAAAAAGGTATGCCACATAAAGCAAAATTAGAAATACATAAACAAGTAGAAGTTAAAGGTATTTGTAAAGATAAATTACCTATAAAACGAATATCCTGAGAGTCCTTCATAACATGAATTACTATTCCAGCACACATAAATAATAATGCCTTAAATAATGCATGAGTTAATAAATGAAAAAAAGATAAAACAGAAAAACCTATAGATAAAATACTTATTATTAGACCTAATTGTCTTAAAGTAGATAAAGCAATAATTTTCTTCAAGTCATATTCAAAATTAGCTCCTAATCCTGCTATAAATATTGTTAAACCAGAAATAAGTAATAAAAAAATATTTAATCAATCACCAAAAACAATTCTAAATCGAATTAATAAAAAAACACCTGCAGTAACTAAAGTTGATGAATGAACTAAAGCAGAGACTGGTGTAGGAGCAGCTATAGCAGCAGGAAGTCAAGAAGAAAATGGAATTTGAGCTCTCTTAGTTATAGCAGCTATAACTACAAGAAAGGAAATAACCTCCATTTCAAATCTACCTTTTAATAATTCTAAATAATAAATATAGTTTCATCTACCAAAATTTAATATTCAAGCAATAGCTATTAATAAACATACATCCCCAATCCGATTTGATAACGCTGTAAGCATTCCAGCATTATAAGATTTAATATTTTGATAATAAATTACTAAACAATAAGAAACTAATCCTAAACCATCCCAACCTAATAAAATTCTAATTAAATTAGGTCTAATAATTAAAAATATTATTGATATTACAAATATGAGAACTAATAAAATAAAACGATTAATATTTATGTCTCCACTTATATAATCATCACTATATAAAATAACCAAAGAAGAAATAAAGAATACAAATCCTATAAATATTAAAGATATTCAATCAAATAAAAATGTCATAACAATTGAGCATGAGTTTAAACTAATAATATCCCATTCAATAAAATAAATTATATCATTTATAATAAAATAAAATCCACAAAAAATCAAAAATAATCTAAAAATAAACAAAAATATAAATCTAATAAAACAAATTGATATATGAGTCATAACCTAAGATAAATTAATTATATCACTGATATCACAAATCAATATTTTATATTAAACTACTTAAGTAATTATAATCAAAATGAAATAATATCACTATCTAAAATTAAAAAATTTAAAGGAAATCAATGCAAAAATAATAATAAATATTCACGTGAATAACCTAATGAACAAGAATAAATACCAGAATAATATATTCCATGTTGTCTATAAGAATATAAATATAAAGTATAAGCAGCTCTAAAAAAAGACAAAAAAATTAAAGTGTATATTGTTAATCATGATCATCCTAATAAACTATTTAATAATCTTACTTCACCCAGTAAATTCAAAGAAGGAGGAGCTGCTATATTACATGATCTTAATAAAAATCATCATATAGTTATTCTAGGTATAAATCCCATTAAACCTTTATTAATTAATAAACTTCGTCTTCCTAAACGTTCATAAGAAATATTAGCTAAACAAAATAAACCAGAAGAACATAGACCATGAGCAATTATTAAAATATAAGACCCACAAAATCCTCAATAATTCAAAGTTATTAAACCCCCAATAACAATCCCTATATGAGCTACAGAAGAATAAGCAATCAAAGATTTTAGATCAGTCTGACGTATACAAATTAAACTTACAATTACACCCCCTACCAATCTAATAGAAATTCAAATATAGTTTAATATAGAAAAAGATAATAAAATTACAAAAACACGTAACAATCCATACCCACCAAGTTTCAATAATACACCAGCCAAAATTATTGAACCTGAAACTGGAGCTTCAACATGAGCCTTAGGTAATCATAAATGAACTAAAAATATTGGTATCTTAACTAAAAATGCCATAATTATACATAAATAAAATAAATTATTAATAAAAAAATCTTCTAACAGTAAAGGAATATATAATATCCCTAATAAATTATATAAATAAAATATACCTACCAATAAAGGAAGTGAAGCTAACAAAGTATAAAATAATAAATAGATACCAGCCTGAAGACGTTCCGGTTGATATCCTCAACCTAAAATCAAAAATAATGTTGGAATTAAACTACCCTCAAAAAATAAATAAAAAGAAAATATTCTTAGTCTACTAAAAGTACAATAAAGTATAATTATTAATAAAATAATAATAATTAAAAAAAAATTATCATAATAATTATAACGAAAGATTGATTCTCTTGCTATTAATATTAATACACAAATTCATAATCTTAATAAAATCAAACCAAAAGAAATCAAATCACATCCAAATAAATAACTCAAATTACTTCAATAAAATAAACCTGATATAGAAAATATAAATAAAAAACATAATAAAAATATTAATGATTGAACTATTCATCAAGAATTGTTTAATAAACAAAGAGGGATCAAAAAAACTAAATATATTAAAAATTTTAACATTGCAACATAACATATGATTGAAAATAATCATTTCCATGTCTACGAATTATAGATACTAAAATTGATAAACCTAAAGCACCTTCACAAACAGAAAATGTCAAAAAAACTATTCTGAAGAATAATTCATAATTAAATATATTTAAATAAAGATATAATATTAAAAATAATACTAAAACAATAAATTCAAGACTTAGTAATGTAACAAGTAAATGCTTACGATTAGAAGAAAAAACTCAAATTCCACAAAAAAATATAACAGAAAAAATAATAATTATCATTAGTTTTAATAATTTAATAAAAATATTGGTCTTGTAAATCAAAAATAAGGTATACCCTTTTAAAACTTCAGAGAAAAGACAATAAGTATCTTTTCATTAATTCCCAAAACTAATATTTTAAATAAACTATTCTCTGATATTAAAAGAATCTTAATTATAATATTAACTACAAGAATAATTTTTACACAAATAAATCACCCATTAGCTATAGGATTAATATTACTAATTCAAACAATTATTATATGTATAATAACAGGAATTTTATCACAAAGATTCTGATTTTCATATATTCTATTCCTTATCTTTCTAGGTGGGATACTAGTTTTATTTATTTATGTTACAAGACTAGCATCAAATGAAATATTTTATATATCAATAAAAATGATATTAATTATAATTCTAATTATATTAATATTAATACTATTAATTAATTTCAACCAAACAACTAATAATATAGAAAATATAATACATGAATATATATATAATATGGAAAATGAAATAATAAATTCATTAATAAAACTCTATAATCAACCAACAAATTTAATTACAATTATATTAGCTTCATATCTATTTTTAACACTAATTGCAGTTGTAAAAATTACAAATATTTTAAAAGGGCCCTTACGACAAATAAATTAATGAATAAACCTATACGAACTAATCATCCCTTATTTAAAATTGTAAACAATGCATTAATTGATTTACCAGCACCATCAAATATTAGAACATGATGAAACTTTGGATCACTATTAGGATTATGTTTAGTAATACAAGTTATAACAGGTTTATTTCTAGCTATACACTATTGCCCAAATATTGAAATAGCCTTTTCAAGAGTAGCCCATATCTGTCGAGATGTAAATTATGGATGATTATTACGAACCCTCCATGCAAACGGAGCATCAATATTTTTTGTTTGTATTTATTTACATATTGGACGAGGTATATACTACGGATCATTTAAATTTTTATATACATGATCCGTAGGAGTTATTATTCTATTCCTAACAATAGCAACAGCTTTTATAGGTTATGTATTACCATGAGGTCAAATATCATTTTGAGGAGCAACAGTAATTACAAATTTATTATCAGCAATTCCATACCTTGGAATTGATCTTGTACAATGAGTATGAGGTGGATTTGCTGTAGATAATGCAACATTAAATCGATTCTTCACATTCCATTTCTTATTACCATTTATGGTAATAGCTGCCGTAATAGTACATTTATTATTTCTACATCAAACAGGATCAAATAACCCAATTGGATTAAACAGAAATATTGATAAAATTCCATTTCACCCTTATTTTACAATTAAAGATATTGTAGGTTTTATTATTATAATTATATTATTAACAATATTATCACTAAAAGAACCTTATATTCTAGGAGATCCTGATAATTTCATCCCAGCAAATCCATTAGTAACTCCAATTCATATTCAACCAGAATGATATTTCCTATTTGCCTATGCTATTCTACGATCAATTCCTAATAAACTTGGTGGAGTAATTGCCCTTGCAATATCAATTGCAATTCTATTTATTATACCATTATATAATTCAAATTTTCGAGGAATACAATTTTATCCAATTAATCAAATTATATTCTGATCAATAAGAAGAATTGTAATTTTATTAACATGAATTGGAGCACGACCAGTAGAAGATCCATACATTATTACTGGACAAATCCTAACAGTATTATATTTTATATACTACATAATATGTCCAGTAGTAACTAAACTATGAGATCATTTAAATAAATAGTTAAAAAGCTTTTAAAGAAAAGTATATGTTTTGAAAACATAAGAAAGAAGTTAAAATCTTCTATTAACTTTACTTAATTTAATACACTTAAATCAATAATAAGAATAAATAAATTTTAACTCCCAAGAAAAATAATAAATAATTTAATGATAAAGGCAAAAATCCTTTTCAAGCTAAATATATCAACTTATCATAACGGAAACGTGGTATTGTACCTCGAACTCAAATAAATACAAAAGAAATAAAAGAAAGTTTAAAATAAAAAAGTATAGAATTGATGTCACCTCCTAGAAAAATAATACAAAATAATATACTCATAAATAGAATACTAGCATACTCAGCTAAAAAAATTAATGCAAAACCACCACTTCTATACTCAACATTAAATCCAGAAACTAATTCAGATTCACCCTCAGCAAAATCAAATGGAGTACGATTAGTTTCTGCTAAACAAGAAGTAAATCAAACTATTGCCAATGGAAAAGTAAAAAAAATTATTCAAATATAAATTTGAAAATCATAAAATTTTATTAAATTATAACTACCAACCAAAAAAACAAAAGATAATAAAATTAAAGCTAAACTTACCTCATAAGAAATAGTCTGGGCAACAGCACGCAATCCACCCAATAATGCATAATTAGAATTAGATGATCAACCAGCAATTATAACAGTATAAACACCCAAACTAGTACAACAAAGAAAAAATAATAAACCTAATTCAAAAGAAATTAAACCTGTAAAATAAGGTATTACAAATCAAGTTAATAAAGCCAAAAATAATCTAAAAATAGGAGCAAAATAATAACATAAATAATTAGATAAAAAAGGAAAAGTCTGTTCCCTAGTAAAAAGCTTAATAGCATCTCTAAAAGGTTGTAAAATACCTATTAAACCAACCCTATTAGGACCTTTACGAACATGAATATATCCAAGAACCTTACGTTCTAATAAAGTCAAAAAAGCAACTCCTACTATTACAAAAATAACTAACAAAATAAAAATAATAAATAGACTAAAAATTTCTTTAATCATAAATACTACTTATAGAATAAAACTATATTCAAAGATTCTAAATCCATTGCACTTATCTGCCAAAATAGTAAACAAATAATTAATAATATTCAAGAAATCTAAAAATTATTTCAAATATCTGGTCCTCTCGTACTAAGATATAAAATTTATTATAGATAGAAACCGACCTGGCTCACGCCGGTCTGAACTCAGATCATGTAAGATTTTAAAGGTCGAACAGACCTAAACAACTTGAAATTCTACGCCCAAATTAAATCTTAATCCAACATCGAGGTCGCAAACCTATTCATCAATAAGAACTCTCAAAAAAGATTACGCTGTTATCCCTAAGGTAATTTAATCTTATAATCAACAAAAATGGATCAATATTTCATAAATAAATGTGTATAATAAAAAAGAGTTATTTAATTCTTCCTATCACCCCAATAAAACATATTAAACAATAAATAATATAATCAAACAAAATTAATATAAAATATGTATAAACTCTATAGGGTCTTCTCGTCCCATAAATATATTTAAGCTTTTTAACTTAAAAATTAAATTCAAAAAAAATAATAAGAAACAGTCTATTCCTCGTCCAACCATTCATTCCAGTCCACAATTAAAGGACTAATGATTATGCTACCTTTGCACGGTCAAGATACCGCGGCCCTTCAAAGTTAATCAGTGGGCAGGTCATACCTCATATTTATACAAGAGGAGATGTTTTTGATAAACATGCGAGAATATTAAAATTTTGCCTAGTTCCTTTTAAAATAGAAACAAAAATATACTTAAAAATAAAATTTAATAATTACTAATTTCATCATAATTACAAATAAATAAAAAATTAATAAATAATTTCAATAAAATACTTAAATAATAAAAAATCAAAATATAACAAAATAAAATTTTAACAAACTCAAATTGATAGTTATTATAAAACCAACAAGAATTAAAAATATTAATAATATTATAAAAATATGTTAAAAAGCTTATCCCCCATAACATTAATATCAATAAAATATAAAACTAAAAAGATAGAAATATAAATATTGATATCTAAATTAAATTTATTTCTTGAAAAACCAGATACCATTAAAGTCGAATAACATTTCACCACCAAATCAACTATTATTAATAATTATAAAACAATAACTAAAATAATTAATTAACTCCTTTAAAATCGGGAGGAAAAATATAAATTACATAATTTAATAAACCCTGATACACAAGGTACAATAAATAATCCACTTTTAAAAATTAATAAATATACCCAATACAGTAAAAATTAACTATAATAAAAATAATTAAATCCATAAAAAATACAAAAACAAAAAATTAATTTTAATAAAAATAATAAAATAAATAAAAAAAAATAATTTATATAATCTTCAGGCTATACCGAATTGCACGGAAAACTTTTCAGTGTAAATGAAATTCTTAACTACAAAGATTTAACCTGTATAAATAATAATTAATCAATCCAGCTACACCTTCCGGTACAACCACTATGTTACGACTTATCTCAATTAAATAATAATGAGAGTGACGGGCGATGTGTACATATCATAGAGCTAAAATCATCTTTACAATCTATAAAAAATTACAATTAAATCCAATTTCATATTAAAATTACATTCAATAATCCAATAATAAAAATAAATGTAATCCATCTCCACCAAATCATAAACTGCACCTTGACCTGAAATAATTTTTAAAAACAAACCAAGAAAATTAATAAACCCCTAAAAAGATTTTCATTATAACGGCGGTATACATACAATAAATTTGGTAAGGTAAAACGCGGACTATCGATTAAGGGACAGATTCCTCTAAATAGACTAAAATACCGCCAAATTCTTTAAGTTTCAAGATCTTAACTAATACTACTTAGGTTAAAAATAATTTATATCTAAAATAATAGGGTATCTAATCCTAGTTTAAAATTAAAGATTTAATAGCCTCAAATATAAATAAAGTTATAATAAAAATTAAAATTTCACCTAAAAACAAAATAATAACTTCAAAATAAAATTTTCAACTACTTTAACCAAAAATATTCACTTATATTCATTGTATAACCGCGGATGCTGGCACAAATTTTACCAATAATAAATCAAAATTACTAAATCAAATTTACATAAATTTATAAAACTTATTACTGCGAATAAATAAATAATTAAAAATCATTTAGATAAATAAAAATCTTAAACACGCAAAAACTTACATATAAAATAATTAAAAAGTAAATAAATAAACAAGAATAAAACTCATTAAACAACTGAGTTATAAAAAAACGGTTCAATAAAAAAAAAACTGTATAATATCAAATAAATATAAAAAAAAAAGTAAAACCCGAATTTCTCCATACATTTTAACCAACTAATCAACCCTAAACATATTTCAACTTGACCTCCTTCAACACAACAACATTTAATGTAAAAATAAAAAAAACAAGGATCAAAAATTAAGAAAACTGAAAATTGACCTTCAGAGAATAATAAAAGTAATATTTCTCTCTAATAGTAACAGTATATTCTACAGATCTCATTTTTTTTTATATTTATTAAATGAGATCTGTAGAATATTACTGTTACTATTATTTACTGGTAAATGGTTAATATTATACTATATAAAATAATTACGTACCATTAAATATTATTTTCATATATATATATATATATATAAGGGTCTATTTTATATAATTAATTATTAATAAATAAATTTAACATATAAACATTTTTTTATAATTAACATATATTAAAATAATCTAGTCTTATATTTATATAAATCATATATATATATATACCTATTCTTCAACAATAATGCTATATTATTTATAGATAATCTGTATTTTATATAAATTAATTATTATAATATAAATCTTTTTTTTAGTTAATTAGGTTATTTTATTTAAATAATTAATTATATATTATATAATACCTTATATTAAATAAAAATCAAATTACCTATAGAACAGAAGTAAATTAACAATAAAATAAAGTTAAAGACCAGTACACATAAAATACACTTTTAATACAAT